ATCCAAGACCATACATATTGATAGATAGAACTGCTATTTATTTGTTGAATAGACAGATCAATCGAAAAAATCATGACTATACTTAACAATAAAATACTATGAAAGGACCACATACGACGAAGATTTTTTGTTGCCGTGGGAAAAAGAAGAAGTCCCACCCCTATTAACATAGGAACTGGAAGTGGAACGAAGGGTATTATCCACGCATATTGATATGTCTGTTCCATAAAAAATAAAAGGTTTTTTATTCTTAATTAAGTGTTTCCGATTCACCGGATCTTATCTCTTTTGAAAGGAGTCAATAAAAAAATCAAGATATGTACTAACTTAAATAGAATTTTCTAATTTTATATTCTTACTTATTGTTTATTGTGAGTCTTTCTTAAATACTTCAACTATTCAAATCAAGAAGTTACAATTGGTCAAATGATATAACTAAAGTACTCGTAAAACGTGAATACTTAGTTAGTCACTAATATATTTATGAAGATACCGAAAATGAAAAATTCAATGATTATTAAAAAATTTCTAGTCATAGAGCAAGTATAAAGAATTACACTAAAAATACTAATATGAATCATAGGATTAGATTAACTAAGATCACTAACCTGGCCTAATGAAATAAGAACTCGCTATTTTAGTTAGTTTATTCAAAATAATTAACTAGTTCATTATGGAATTGATTGATTTATTTCCAGTCTAATAAAATAAAAAACATTAAAGATTAAAGTTTTTCAGTAAGCAACAAGGGTGGGGTTCTTAAACCTTTCGATGTATTTTAGTACATGTAAATTAAATGTAGAACGACGAAAATAGGCAGAAATAGAAATGTAGGGTCTTTTTGATTCTTTATGTTATAGAGTTCAACCAATTTAATTGCTAGGGCACGGCATATTCTATAGATTTGAATAAGAAAGAGAAATAAAAGTATCAATATCAATCAATACAAATTTTTCTTTCTTACGAATATTGTATGGACTAGAAAAACATTTTCTTTTTGAAAAAAAAAATAATAGATCCTCTTCTTCTAGTAATATTTTATGCAATTTTCACATATCTTTCACCTATCTACATTTATATGAAAATAATATTATCTAGAGAATAAAAAGAACAATTCGTTTTGAACAATAGATGTCTTTCACATCCAACTATAATAATGAGTAACCTCTTCATTTTTAAATGGCAGTTCCAAAAAAACGTACTTCTATATCAAAAAAGCGTATTCGTAAAAATATTTGGAAACGGAAGGGATATTGGGCAGCGTTAAAAGCTTTTTCGTTAGGGAAATCTCTTTTGACCGGAAATTCAAAAAGTTTTTTTGTGCGACAAACAAATAAGTAATAAAACGTTGGAATAATCTGAATTGATTTGACTCGAAAAAAAGGTCCATTTCATAATTAAAAATGAACAATTTACATTACCTATTATTATTATTGTTGGGCTAATCAATATGAAATGGACCTTTCTTTTCTCCTATGATATGTGGAATAAGAATTCTTCTGTTTAATGAATTCTACAACTAATACTTTTTTTGTTTGAAAAAAGAATAAAGACAGGATACAAGGTTTTAACCCTCTTTTAGTATGTTTTTTCATTTCCAAGGTGGGGAGTTTTATTTTCCCCATCGAACTATTTGTTACAATTCCAATAATAAATAAGAAAATTATTTTTTCTCTCTATATCATATCTATAGAAGAGCAAATAGAAAATCTTTAGCTAAGTTAAAATTAATGAATTGTTGATACTAATTGATTCCATTTTTAAAACTTTTTGTGTAACTTTCGGACTTCTTAATTTCCTTTCTCTAAATTATTATATAGATCTCCCATATATCTTTCGCTTTCAACCCAATCAAAAAAGCCGTTAGCTTAGTTAGGATATTGTGTACGAAAAATGTGTCATTTTTAAATAATTCAAACAAAATCGGGTCTATTTTGTAAAAATGCATTTTTTTTAGTTCGATCGCGGTAGAACTATCTAGTTACAAGAGTTCAATCTCAGGAAAGCATAACCTACACGAAAGTCTTAAATTAATTTAATAAACTGACACCCTAAATGAAAATAATGAACCTTCAAATCCCTATTTGAATGAATTTGGATTTATCAGTTTAAATCTTTCCTAAAAAACATTGCATTGAATTTACTCCTCCAATCTCGACGATTGAATATGAATAGGCTATTATGAGTTCGAGCAAGCCGCTATGGTGAAATCGGTAGACACGCTGCTCTTAGGAAGCAGTGCTAAAGCATCTCGGTTCGAGTCCGAGTAGCGGCATGCCATCTTCGAGAAGAGATACAATAGATCATATAATGAATTCAGTTCCCAATTTTAATTTCTTAATTAAGATTAAGGGATTCAAGATTTTTATGATATTTTTAACTTTAGAGCATATATTAACTCATATTTCTTTTTCGATGGTTTCAATTGTAATTACAATTCATTTGATAACCTTATTTTTCGATGAAATCGTAAAACTATATGATTCATCAGAAAAAGGCA